AGGATGTCCTAATACGTTACAGAATTTCGCTTTTGCCAATGATCGAATCAAAGAAATAAGTGGAACTCTAGTATCCAATTTCTTCATAGCATTATCTATTAAAAAAGCGTTGTCCAACATTTGACTCCGTACCAGGAAAGAATTTAGTCGGACACTTGAAAAATGGGCCAAAAAGTCGATAGAATTCTTGAATAATGGGTTTAAATAGATCCTTTCCGGTTGAGACCACGCATAAAAATTAGATTGACATAAATTTACAAAGTAAAATTTCCATTTATTCATCAAAAAAGGCGTATCCTTTGAAGCCAAAATGGATTTTCCTTGATATCTAACATAATGAGTGCAAGAATCCTTCAAAAACCACAGGATAACCTTCAAATGATTAGGAAAGACTTTTGCAAGATGTTCTATTTTTCCGTAGAAATGGATTCGCTCAAGAAGGACCTGAGAGGATTTTGACCGTAAATGAGAATCTCGGTTACGTAGAAAAAGGAAGATAGATTCGTATTCATATACATAAGAATTAAATAGGAACCAGAAAAATTTTGGATTACTTTGTGAAAGTGAAAAAATGTAAATGGATTTCTGTGAAGTAAGAAGACTATTCCACTTCCAACACTCATGAAGAATAAATCGACATAAATGCAAAGAAGAAACGTCTTTCACCCAACAACGAAGGAGTTGAACTACGATTTCGAGATGGATCGGATAGGGTATTAGTACATGTAACACATAATTTAAATGTGAAAATTTGTCCTCTAAAAAGGGAAATATGGAATGAATTGATCGTAAATTATGAGATTTGACCATTTCTGATTCTGACCTTTCTAAACAAGATGTGAATCGTGTGGAAAATGGAATTTCCATAATAAGGGAGAACCCCTCCGATATCATTTGATAATATAAATTATTGTTGTATCGAAAAAACCAATTTTGATTCGAATATTTAGTGGAAATAATCAAAAAATTTTGTTGATACATTCGAGTAATTAAACGTTTTACAATTCGTAAACTCAACTTATGGTCATACCTGACATTTTGTGACAACAGGGACTTATTTAAACCAGGATCATGAGCAAATACATAAATATACTCCCGAAAAATAAGTGGATATAGGAAGTCATGCTGTTGCGATGGATCTAATTCTGAATATCCTTGAAACTCTTCCATTTGAAATTTCATAAAAAAGCAAGGTTTTTGGGATTCTCAAGTGATACATAGTGCGATACAGTCAAAACAAGAGTATTTTTAGTTAATAGTTAAGAAAAAAAGAAATAATAAATAGAGTAAGATAACGAAAAAATACCTCGGCAAAAGAGAAAGTCATCAACGGATTCTCTATCCTCTCCTTTATCCATCTAATTGTTTTATGTTTATTAAAGGATAAAAAGATGCCTAGAAGTTTTTTTATTTTTGCAAGCCAATCGCTCTTTTGATTTTGGAAACAATCTCTTTATCAATATACTGCTTCTTATACACCTTCGGCTCCACCCCAGAATTATAATGGTGAATAGCTATATAGTTAGGACTCATAAAAAAAGGAGAATCCACTCATGGAAAAACCCTTTCCCGCGTCAGGCACTAATATTATTTTTAACATATAATTAGATCGGAAAATCCTTCAAATTAAGAAAAGAAGCTCGTTGCTTTTTTCATCTCCCTAGAATTTGAGCTATGGGGCTCTATCCATTTATTCACTTAACCCGACTTTGAATTTTTTTGGTTTTGCGCCAAGAATTCAAACAAAGTTTTGGATCACTTTGGTAATCAAAAAATTCCTGGAATTCTCCATTGATACGACATGCTGTTTTTTCCATTCATTCCTTATTATTTTAGATCAGTCGCGGTCTTCCCAACTCTATCGATAGTATGGACGAATTGATTTCTTCATAGAAATGTGTAAAAGATGCTAGCCGCACTTAAAAGCCGAGTACTCTACCGTTGAGTTAGCAACCCCCCAATAAACCATATTATTAAATTAATAAATCAAAATTAAGATGGATAGATACAATCGAAATCCCAATAAAAAGAAAAGAAATTGAATTCCCCGGCGCATGAAACTTTTTAACTAGCAAGAAACTGAAAGATAAAAAGGAGAATTGATTCGAAACATAAAAACGAACGAATCAGATAAAACCACAAGAAATTATCAACTAAAAATGAAGGATATAATCCAAATTCAGAAATCCTTTCTTGCTGTCGCTTATCTTATCCCCTGCTATGTAATGAAGTAAAAAAAAAAAAGGTATAGCAATAGATACAGTTATCCACAACGAATTATATTTGGTTGAGAGGCTACTGTCAATATGAGTGTGAATGTTGAGAAAAAAATACAAGAATACAATAAAGAAAGCAAAAAATTCTATAAAATTCCAAATTCTTCTATATCTTCTATATATATATAGATATAGATTTATAGAAGATATAGAGAATAAGATATAGATTTATAGAAGATATAGAGAATAAGTTGTTTTTTTTCTAAAAGAAAATGAAAATATAGAAATACCTAAGTATTTTCTTTTATTTTATATATTCTAAAAATTCATATATATAATTAATAGAATAATAGAAATAAGATTAAACTAATAATAAAAAAAAGAAATAAACACAAGCATAAAGCTTGTGTTTATTTGAATGGTGTTTCCGTAATAGATTAGGGATAGAAAAAAGTTTAGGTGTAAAGAATTCATCTTGTTAATTGAATTCCAACTAAGAATACTCCACGAAAAAAGCAAGGCTATGACGAAATTTTCGTTATAAAACCCTTTATTTTCATTTATTCACTTGTATTTGATCTTTTTTCTCTCCATCTTCTATCAATTATGAATTTCTCTCAAAAACATTGTCAATTACAACATATGATATTACTAATACCTAGTACTCGTAATACCTAAAAATATTCCATAAAATAAAGAAATTAATCAAACAGAAAGAAGCGGAGTAGAAGAAAGGGTTGACCAAGTTATATATAAATCATATAACCCCCCGTTTTTTTATTTCATTGATTGAATTCTCTTTGATTAAGGCGGAGTTACATAAAAAAACCGATTTCTTTGAAATATCTTGAACCGTTTCTGTAGGTTGAGCACCCCTTTCAAGGAAATAGAGAATATCAGGAAAATTTAAATAGGTCTGATTTTTTATTGGATCATAAAAACCAACCTTTCGAAGTGGTTTGCCATCTCTTCGGGATCGAACATCCATTGCAACGATTCGAAAAATAGTTCGTTGTTTTCTACCATAGCGTCTCAAACGAAGTTTGAGCATATGCCTCCTTTAGCTAAAGCATGTAATTCCATTAAGGAATCATAAATAAGTAATTGTAATTGGTTGAGGGGTACTATCGATATCTATATTTTATCCATATTTTTGAGTAATCCAAAATTTTCACTTAGATATCTAGCTAATCCATATGATCTAGTTGAATTCTTTATTTTTTCTATGTTTCTATATGAATATGTTTCTATATGAATATGTAATGTAATTTCTTTTTTGTTTACATATTTTACATCCGTAAATAGATTAGATTAATAGACCTCATATTGATTGAATTAAGTGAATTAAGCGAGGCGAGGTCTATTTCGAACTTAGAACTAATTAGAATTACAGAAAGGTGCTCAAAAAGACAATCTTTTTTGATTCTAAAAATATTTATTTTGATATAGTTAAACTATGAATAATTATTCTGATATACTGAGAATAGATACTCTTATATTTATATAAAGAATATAAATATCTTATATTTATATAAAGAATATAAATATAAATATTTAGAATAGTAATAAAAATCAAATTTGATTTTATATTCTATCTATATGGGTATGCTCTGGGACGGAAGGATTCGAACCTCCGAATAGCGGGACCAAAACCCGTTGCCTTACCACTTGGCCACGCCCCATTTCTATTCGTTACTATTAAACACTAATAGTGTTGTTGGTTGTTCGTCAATTCCAGTCAAAAATTTCTATGAACTAGATAGCTCATAGGATTTTGATACATGTAGATATAAAATGAAACTTCATTTATTGATCATAATATATAATTCAATTAAGATATTGGATGAAAGTACGATTTCTTCTATTCGTTTTTTTTTTCAGAATTGAATGAAGAATTTTTGCTTGGTATACTCTAGCTTTTTACATTACTTTAGTCATTTTTAGATTAAAAATTTAAAAATCTAATTAATAACTCAAAAAAAGTATCTTTCTATGTTTAAGTTTAAGAATAAAAATTATGTTATGCTTAATATCTTTAGTTTGATCTGGATCTGTTTTAATTCTGCCCTTTATTCAAGCAGTTTTGTCTTGGCCAAATTGCCAGAGGCCTACGCTTTTTTGAAACCGATCGTAGATATTATGCCTGTAATCCCTCTTTTCTTTTTTCTTTTAGCCTTTGTTTGGCAAGCTGCTGTAAGTTTTCGATAAGATCCTAAATACCGTGCTACTAACTTCATAATTTAGTCCCGAAAAAAAATGGATAAGATCAGATGAGTCTTACAGTATGAACCCTGAAATAAACGATTGAGATTCATATATAACCGCGAAAAAGCTAGATCAACTCATTTATAAAATATAGATTAAGTATAAATAAATATTCTAATTAGAGTCCTCCGCAATATCTGAAAAAAAAAATGAAAAATTAGAATAAAAGACTCAACCCAATTTCTGAAAAATTTGATCTTTTTTCTATGTTCTAAAAATTGAAAATCTATTCTCTTTTTCCCAAACAAATAAAGAAGATCTTGGAGATTATGTAATGCTTACTCTCAAACTTTTTGTTTATACGGTAGTGATATTCTTTGTTTCTCTATTCATCTTCGGATTCCTATCTAATGATCCAGGACGAAATCCCGGACGTGAAGAATAAAAAAAAATTGTTTTCTTTGCTTCATTTTTAACTGTTTTTAGGATTTTATCTCTTTCACATCTTTAACCATAAAAATGAAAAGAAAAACGATTATAAAGAACGTTTTTTCAAAAAAAAAAACATAAGGGGATTAATTCGAAAGAAAATGAAAATACCAAGAGTTACCAACGTAACAGAAAGGGAAAGAGAGGGATTCGAACCCTCGGTACAAAAGATTCGTACAACGGATTAGCAATCCGACGCTTTAGTCCACTCAGCCATCTCTCCCAATTAATTTAATTGGTAAAATTTCAAAAGTTCCATATACAAAAAAAGTATGTAATGCTTGCCAAATACAAAAAAAAAAATAAGAAATAGAAAATAAATGAAAGCTTTTATATAGAAGAATAAATAACTAAGAAATTTATTTTAAATAGAAATTCTAGTGAAATATTCTATTTTTAAGTCAAATATAAAAATTAGATAAAAATTAGACACTTAGACACATTAATAATAAAAATTTAGAAATTACAGAAGAATACTCTATATGTAAATAGCTTCTCATATCAATTTCATATGACCTTTTCATATGAAATAGCTCTCCTTTTTCATGTTGATTTCCACGGCCTGGCCCCGGTCGGTACCTAGCCGGGCCCCTTTTTTGTTATTCAAACAAGAAGGAAAAATAATAATAATAACAAAGAAATAAGAATAGGGGAATATTTCCATTTCTATTTTCTATAATTAAAGAATTATAGTCTCATTTCTGATTTTATTGTTTTTTTACTGGATAAAAAAAAGTACCCTGCTTTCTTGAAGAATACCTTTATTTTGGTTCTGAATTAATGAGCTTTGGCCAGCAGCCACCAAAACCCCTTTCGAAAAAGAAAGAGTTTTTTTATTTATTTAAATAGTTTTTATTTATTTAAATAGTTAGTTAAACAGGTAAGGAGTTTTCCTTTCCTAAAGTGTACTGACAAAAAACTAAGTCAATGCTCCCCTTTTCGTTTTGATGATTCTTCTTTGATCATATATCATATATTAATTACGACTAGTTACTTTACTCGACAAAAAATCTTTATTATATAATAATGGGATTATAGCGGGTATAGTTTAGTGGTAAAAGTGTGATTCGTTTTAATAGCCCCTTAATGGTTAAGGGGTCCTTCGATTGGATTCATAGTCCGATCAAAAACTTTATTTCTTAAAAGGATTCAATCCTTTACCTTTCAATAAAAAATTCGAAGAAGAATATACATTTTCGTAATTTGTATCCAAGAGTCAACTATAACTTCATAAACATAAATTGGATTTTGAAATTACGAAACAAAATGTTCTTAATTGAATGAATACATTCAATTGAATGAGTATGAGTAAAGGATCCATGGATAAATATAGAAAAGTTTATTTATAATCGTAACTAAATCTTTGATTTTTTTTTAGAAAAGATTAAAGCGAAATAGCTATTAAAAAGTGACTTTGGTTTACTAGAGACATTGAGTTTTGTTTGATTTTATTAGCCCGGCGTAAACAAAAAACTTTTCCTAAGGATTCTTTCAATTCAAATAGAAATAGATAACGAAGTAACTAGAAAAATTCTTAAAATTCCCCTCCCCCATTCTTCTATAGGGATCATCTAGAAAGCGCCTTCTTTTGACCGCAGTAAGAGAGAAAGCTGACATAGATGTTATGGGTCCAAGTTCAAAAAAAGAATAAAAGTTTGAGTTGTTATTAATAACAATTCAAACTTTTATTCTTTTTTATTATTAAGATTAATAAATTAAGAGTAAATGAATTTTTTGGGTTCACGTCTTTTATACGATGATATGGGAATTTCTCAATATTCCATAAAGGAGCCGAATGAAACCAAAGTTTCATGTTCGGTTTTGAATTAGAGACGTTAAGATAAATTAACGTCGACTATAACCCTCAGCCTTCCAAGCTAACGATGCGGGTTCGATTCCCGCTACCCGCTTTATCTATTATTATCTATTATTCTAGGCTAGTAAAGTCTAGAATAATAATATAGGATACATTAGAATCTAAATTCTAATCTACTAATCTAATAGAATACCAAAGAATAATTCTACGAAAAATTGTCTTTTTTTGCATAAAAGAAAATTCCGAATATTTTATTCAAATCTAAAATATTCAAATTATTAATAATCTGAATTAATTAAGATACTATAAGATACTATAGATATAATATTGAAGATACTATAGATATAATATTGGATATATTATCAAATTTGAAAAATTTTGAGTATTTATTATACATACCTTTTTTTTACTAAAAAAAAAGAAATTACATTTTCAATTTTTTATTTATATTAATGGGGAGTTCTAAAAATCTAATAATTATCTCGCATTCTTTTTCTTTCATTCTTTAAAGTAAAAAAAAACAAATTGGAATGAAAAGCGTCCATTGTCTAATGGATAGGACAGAGGTCTTCTAAACCTTTAGTATAGGTTCAAATCCTATTGGACGCATGGACGCAATTGATTTCCATATCTTTGTTAAATTTTTATCTATGTAAAAATTTAGGGTTTTTCTAAGAGACACTTAATCTTATACTAGATATTCGAATTTTATTTTATTCTAAATATAAATAGAATTATTTAATTATTTATAGAAATAGATATATAGTATGCTAT